TATTGCTACCATTCAATATTACTACCATTCAATTTTTTTATTACTTTAAAAAGGAATAATTCGATTATATAGAACCTTGAAATAAAGAGATAACTTTTAGATTTAGATAAAGGAGGATTGGCGGATGAAAATAGCAGTTTACGGGAAAGGCGGAATCGGTAAATCCACAACTAGTTGTAATATCTCAGTCGCTCTAGCGAGACGTGGTCAAAAAGTGTTACAGATTGGGTGTGATCCCAAACACGATAGTACTTTTACTCTTACAGGATTTCTAATACCTACAATTATAGATACTTTACAATCCAAGGATTATCATTATGAGGATATTTGGCCCGAAGATGTAATTCACAAGGGTTATGGAGGGGTGGATTGTGTGGAAGCAGGGGGTCCACCCGCAGGAGCCGGATGTGGAGGATATGTGGTGGGAGAAACTGTAAAGTTGTTAAAAGAATTAAATGCATTTTACGAATATGATATTATATTATTCGATGTATTAGGTGATGTGGTCTGTGGAGGTTTTGCAGCTCCATTGAACTATGCAGATTATTGTGTAATAATTACAGATAATGGATTCGATGCATTATTTGCAGCTAATCGTATTACTGCCTCTATAAGGGAAAAAGCTCGTACACATCCACTCCGATTAGCAGGCTTGGTGGGAAATCGTACATCTAGAAGAGATCTTATCAATAAATATGTAGAAGCCTGTCCAATGCCCGTAATAGAGGTATTACCTATTATTGAGGATATCCGAGTTTCCAGAGTAAAGGGTAAAACCTTATTTGAAATGGTTGGATCTGAACCATCCCTTAACTATGTGTGTAATTATTATCTAGGCATAGCAGATCAAATATTGTCCCAACCAGAAGGTATTGTCCCAAAAGAGATTCCAGATCGGGAATTATTCAGTTTACTCTCTGATCTTTATCTAAATCCCATTGGTGGTGGGGGACAGAAAAAAAAGATTCAGGAAAATTTCCTTGGGTTTACGAGGATTTAGAATCAACAATTTATCCACAATTTGTTGTCAATCGGATTCTTTATTTTTATTCATTATTTCTTTTTCTTATTTATCCTCAGCCATTTATTATTCCCCTCCCTATTATGTCGACCAAAATTGATGAAACTATAACTTTTGAATGTGAAACGGGTAATTATCATACTTTTTGTCCTATTAGCTGTGTATCCTGGTTGTATCAAAAGATTGAAGACAGTTTCTTTTTGGTAGTGGGCACAAAAACATGTGGTTATTTTCTGCAAAATGCACTTGGAGTTATGATTTTTGCAGAACCCCGCTATGCAATGGCAGAATTAGAAGAAGGAGATATCTCGGCCCATTTGAACGATTATGAGGAATTGAAAACGCTTTGTATTCGGATAAGAAAAGATAGAGATCCCAGCGTCATCATATGGATAGGCACTTGTACTACAGAAATAATAAAAATGGATTTGGAAGGTATGGCACCCAAATTGGAATATGAAATTGGAGTACCAATTCTAGTGGCAAGAGCAAATGGACTTGATTATGCTTTTACTCAGGGGGAAGATACCGTGTTAGCTGTAATGGCACATCGTTGTCCAGAACAAGAATTCCCCATCGGTGAATCAAAAGAAACTAAAACAAAAACAAAATTATTCCCTTTTCCTCTTCTGAAGGAAAAGAAATTGGTGGAATATGCAAATCATCCTCCCTTAGTTATTTTTGGGTCTTTACCCTCGAATTTGGTTTCTCAACTTGATACAGAATTAAGACGCCAATTCATCAAGGTATCAGGTTGGTTGCCCGCTCAGAGATATGCCGATCTTCCATCACTGGGTGATGGAGTTTATGTTTGTGGGGTTAACCCATTTCTGAGTCGTACAGCAACAACTTTGATAAGACGAAAAAAATGCGAATTAATCGTAGCTCCTTTTCCTATTGGTCCGGACGGAACGCGTGCTTGGATCGAAAGGATTTGTCCTGTATTTGGTATTGAGGCCCAGAGTCTGGAGGAAAGAGAGGAACGGATATGGGAGAGTTTAAAAGATTATCTTGATTTGGTACGCGGAAAATCTGTCTTTTTCATGGGAGATAATCTCCTAGAAATATCTCTAGCAAGATTCTTAATCAGATGTGGTATGATCGTTTATGAAATTGGTATTCCATATATGGATAAACGGTATCAAGCTGCTGAATTAGCACTTTTAAAAGATACATGTATAAGAATGTGTATACCAATACCACGAATTGTGGAGAAACCAGACAATTCGAATCAGATACGACGTATGCGCGAGCTACAACCCGACTTAGCCATCACCGGAATGGCTCATGCTAACCCGTTAGGGGCGAGAGGAATTGGTACTAAATGGTCAGTTGAATTTACTTTTGCCCAGATTCATGGATTTGCCAATGCGAGAGATGTACTCGAATTGGTTACCCGCCCTCTACGACGTAACGAAAATTTAGATAACTTGGATCGGACCACCCTGGTCCGAAATAACAACGAGTTCTATACCAGTACTCCTACTCCTAGATAAGATAACAGGGAATATATGTATTAATAACATATGCATATATCCAGATGTTAGATATTGGAATCTATTCTGTGAAATCGAATTTATGGATATAAAAAATAATAACTATTTCTATCCGTATCTCCCATATGGGGGATACCACATATATTTATTCTATTCCTGTTTCTCATTCTTTTATTTTGATCAAAAAGGAGTTTCGATATGATAAGAGTACTTGGTCTACTATGGGATCCATTATCATCATGGGTAGAAGTCTCAGGTCCGATCATTTTATTTGGGCTATATTATGGATTTATTGCTACATTGCCTTTTGGTCCCTCTAAAATCTATTCCATGAGATCCTTCTTTTTGGGAGAAACTCTCTATGGTATAATAGCCATAAGTGGTTCTATTACGGGACAATTAATAGTCTTTTTGTCCATGTATTATTCGCCCATCTATGCAGCGCTGTGGAAACCTCATGCAATAACTCTATTAGTCATACCGTATACGTTCTGTCGTGTTTTTCGAAGTCTTGAAAAACCTTCAAGTCCTGAATCTACGCACCCCATGAATTCGATCAAAAATCCAAAAATTCTAAGTCTATTTATGGGTGGTCTAATTCTTCAATTGTTGAATCCCATTCTTTTAGCAAATCCCGTATTAACAAGACTGGTGAACCTATTTCTTTTTCGTTACAGCGATAATATATCCTTTATGATAAGTAGTTTTTGCGGTTGGTTGGGCGGTCATATTCTATTCATCAATTTGACAAAATTGGTATCTTTACGTTTGGTATCTTTCCGTATAGAACGTAATTCACCTATTGATCATACTTCATTAAGACGTTATATTCATCAAACCTTTAGTGTACTTCTTATTTCTTATTTTTCATTCTATTTAGGTAGATCCCCATTAATTTTTCATAGAAAGAAAAAAGATAAAAAAAAAAAGGACCGCTCTGCGGCTATGGCTAAAAAGGACCGCTCTGTGGCTATGGCTAAAAAGAACTGCTCTGTGGCTATGGCTAAAAAGAACTGCTCTGTGGCTATGGTTAAAAAGGACCGTTCTGTGGCAGAGGACGAGGACCGCTCTGTGGCTATGGCTAAAAAAGGCCGTTCTGTGGCAGAGGACGAGGACCGCTCTGAGCCTTTGGCTATGGTTATGGTTCAAGAGGCCCGCTCTGTGTCTTTTATAGCTAAAAAGGCCCGCTCTGTGGCAGAGGACAAGGACCCAGAGGACGAGCACCGTTCTGTGGCTATGGCTAAAAAGGACCGTTCTGTGGCTGTGGCTAAAAAGGACCGTTCTGTGGCAGAGGATGAGGACCGCTCTGTGGCAGAGGCTAACGAGGACCGTTCTGTGGCAGAGGATGAGGACCGCTCTGTGGCAGAGGACGAGGACCCAGAGGACGAGGACCGCTCTGTGCCTAGAGAGCAAAAAAAACTTAAAGGACTTCCGATATCATGGTTCAAGCAACCATGTCCCATTAAGTTCTTTGATCCTGATAGAATTTATCAGCCGATACGATATATCGGGAATAGCCCATTTCATCGCCTAAAGCCTGTTATGAGGACCGAAGTCTCTCAATATTTTTTTGGTGCATACTCGAGTGATGGAAAAAAAAGAATCTCTTTTACGCTTTTACCTAGTGTATTGGCCCTTGGGGAAAAGCTCGGGAAATATAGAGATCTTTTAGATACTTCTTGCTTATCTGAGGATCCTTATCATAGATGGAACCATACCATGAAAAGAAGAAGAGATTCTTTAGAGAATGAATTTTCGGATCGAGTGAAAGCTCTAAGCCATGGATCTCCCGCTGAAAATGTTATAGAAAGGAGAGTGAAATTCTCCAATTCTCAGGGGGATTCTTTTACTGAAATGTATGATCCATTGCTTAATGGGGCATTGCGTGGAACAATAGACCAATTCGAGTCCCCCAAAATGCTGAACGATTTGATCATTTCGATCATTTCGAATCTTTCGGATTTTATAGAGATACCCATAAAAGACTGTAAAGAGGGATTTCCGAATGATCAATTTGGGTATGGGTACCATATCTCTGAGCATTGGCAGGAATTGGAACACAAAAGCTTTCGACTACCCTGGGAACCCTTACCTACAGATACTTTTCGTTCGCTTGTTCCGAGCACTAAATCATCGAAAAGAGGAAAAGTTGAACCTATTTCGAAACGGCTTTATCCATTAGCAGAACGAATAATTCCAAATAAAGCAAAGAAGATATTTGAAGAGTATTTGTCAAATATAGATTCTTCTTTTGGTAAACTGATCTATCCAAAAGATTTGTTGGAAATGCAGATCCAAGAAATCTATACAAAAGATGATGATTCGTTGATACATTTCCTGTGGTTGGAAATAGCCTTTCGAGTGGCCTATATGGATCTCGCACCGGAAATAGCTTCATGTAATGAACGGATCTACACAAACTCTTTAGTGAATATTTACAACCGAATTGATGGTAGAAACGTTGCGCCCACAGGTACCATAAAATGGGAATTGATTCTTTCTCTTTTTACTACGAAACAGATTTTCCTTTTCGAGTCTTTGGCGCAACATGAATGGACAATACTACGAAATTGTCGCGGGAATGTATCTACGGATGATTCAACGCAAACGAAAGATTTTATTGACCTTTACGGGAAAATACTATTAAATGAACCTCTCCAATTTAGAGAAATTAAAAAACATTTGCCTCGATGGCCATCTGATTTGATGATGGCTGAACGTGATGGTGATGGTGATGGTGATGATAGAGGCCCAATTCAAATATCAACGAGTAGGATTCGTACAAGAAAGGTCAAAAGTAAACTGACCCTTGATTTTGGGAAAGAAAGAATAGTTTTAAAACGTTATCATGCCGAGTCAGATTATCGTCGGAGCTTAATTAGAGGATCCATGCGCGCTAAAAGACGGAAAATTATGATATGGAAGAGGGTACAACCGAATGTACATTCCCTTTTCTTTTTGAGAAGAATGGAAATACCCACTTATCCTAAAGATTATTATGACACGTTCGATTCTGGTAGAGTGAATCAGGAACAAATCCAGAAAGAAGTTAGGGAGAAAATCCATAGAGGCAAATACTTGGATCCAGTCCTCCACAATACGACACTTGCCGAGCAAGTATGTTTAGCGTGGCCAGAAGTGCACTATTTCAGAGGTCTCATATTAGTGGCTCAATCAAATATTAGAAAAAATATAATATTACCATCACTTATAATAGCCAAAAATATTGGTCGTATATTATTATTTAAAGCCCCCGAATTTGACCAAGATTGGGAAGAAATGAAGGAAGAATTGCATATCAAATGCGGTTCTGATGGTACCGAATTTTCTAAAAAAGGATTCCCAGACAAATGGTACAAATATGGTATGCAGATAAAGCTTATATTTCCTTTTCGTTTGAAGCCTTGGCATAGCCAATCTAAAAAAAGACTGCGTTTGCGTTTGAGTTATTTAACGACCCTTGGATTCGAAACTGACATACCTTTCGGTGATCCAAAACCAAAGCTAGGAATTTTTTCCGAATTTTTTCAACCTATCTTCAAAAAAGTGAAGAAAGGATTGAAGAAAGGATTGAAGAAAGGATTGAAGAGAGAATTGATTCTCTTCAAAAAAGTGAAGAGACGATTGATGGGATCTACAGGAATAAGACGCGTTTCGCGAGTTAGATATATAGACAAAAGTGAACTTAATGACCGGATACAAAATAAATTACTAAGTGAGACTGAGACTACCCCTATGGGTAGTGCAAATGATTCATCAGAAGTTAATGATCAATTTGGATATGAAACCCAAACAATTAATGTGAAAGATCCAGATGACTGGACGACCACAATGAAAGAGCGGATCGAATCTATCGCGATCATAAATAGCTCTCCTATAACTGGAATGTCTCTGATGGATTCAGAGATTCATACCGGATCGAAGGGAAGTTTTAACATATTGGGATCAACATTAAAAAAACGATTGGTTCAGATTCGGCGAATACCTGGTCGATTTCGAAATAAAAGTGTCCAATTAATCCGAAAAAGGTTCTATTCAATGAAATTAATGAAACTTTTTCTCAAAAGAATGGACCGATATCTCTTACTAAGTGTTATTCATTTCATTGGGTCAAATATAAAATTTTGGATTCGATCCGCTTGGATTCGATCCACGGGGAATATAGCAACAATTTACGGACGAATATTCATTATCAATAATGATATTTCAAAAATAAATAGAGGTAAAATTACCAACTACTATTCGATCAACGAAAAAAGAAAAGATTTTGAAATTCGTCCTGATCGAAACATGTTATCAATGTCCCAAGCATATGTATTTCACAAGATATGGCAGATAGGGGCAATCGACAGGTCCTATTCAAAGTATTTTTTGAAATATCGAGCCCAAACATCATATCCCTTGATCAAGAAGAAGATCAAAGAATTATTAGATATACAAAGAATATTGGATCACGAAAAACCACAAGATCTGAAAGAGAATGACTGGAAACAATGGTTGAGATGTTTTGACCGGTACAAATTATCCCCACAGATATGGTCTAGGATAAACCCACAGAAATGGAGAAATAGAGTCAATAAGCAATGTACGTGCTATGAAGAACGATTCATTCCCTATGAACAAAAAAAAGATTATATATTTGCGACTGTGATAGAACCTTCTTTGGGACTACTTCGAAAAATGAACAAACGTTACAGATACGATCTCTTATCATATAGTTATCTCAATTCTACAAAAGAATTGGATATTCTCAATTTGACAAAAGATTCGGATATTCTCAATTTGACAAAAGATTCGGATATTCTCAATTTGACAAAAGATTCGGATATTCTCAATTTGACAAAAGATTCGGATATTCTCAATTTGACAAAAGATTCGGATATTCTCAATTTGACAAAAGATTCGGATACTCTCAAAATCGAGAAGAGAAGATCCGGATTAGATTTAAAATTCTGGTTATTCCCGGAACTTTCGGGAAAAGAGAACATATATGATAACTCGAAGTTCATACCAGGATATTCAATTTTAAGCGAAGCGCAAGAGCGGAAAAAGATAGAGGAAAAAGAACGGGAGGAAAGAATCAAAGTTATAGAGGAAAGAATAGGTATTATTAGATCAGATGTTCAGAACAAAAAAGTAGAAGAGAAACAAACTGGTACTGGTGAAGTAGAAGAGAAACAAACTGGTAAGGTAAAACAGAAACAATTTGGTTTGAAAGTAGAAGATCAAAAAACTGATGGAAAGAAAAAAACTAATCAAGTTCTTGTTCAACACAAAATACTAAAAGCTATAGGGGAAGAAGATATATCCGATCTGGCGAGGATGTGCAGAATTCTTATCGAAATCGAGGATCCGACAAAATTTATGCAGATCTATGAGGAAAATATTAACCTGAATCTAATGTTCCTTATTATTTATGAGGATCTAAAAGGCTATGAAAAATATATCAATGCAAGGGATAGCAATGCAAATGATATCAATGCAAATGATATCAATGCAAAGGATATCAATGCAAAGGATATCAATGCAAAGGATAGCAATGCAAATGATATCAATGCAAAGGATAGCAATGCAAATGATATCAATGCAAAGGATAGCAATGCAGATGTTCCAAAAAATAAAGAAGATGAAATCCCTAAAACAGTAGTGTCCTCCGAGCCATATCGTTTATCAAGCATAGTTAATGATAATCTCCTTATATATAAAATTGTTAGTATGTGGTTGAAGTCGGAAAAAATAAAAAGAGCCGGTCTGGGGGATGACAAAAATATTTTGAGTTCCTTCAATTTAGAAGATATTCTGCTTCCAAAACGTCGTAGAGAATTTCGAATATTGAATCGATTTGATCTGGAGAACGATCATGTAGGATTTTTCAACGGAAAATCCATACAAAATGACGAAGAACTCATGGGAAGAGACCAACATCTTAGTGTAGATACAACACAAAGAATTAAACGTTTTCTTTGGCCTAGTTATCGATTAGAGGATCTTTTGTGCATGAATAGATATTGGTTCAATACAAATGATGGGAGTCGATCCGCGATGTTGAGAATACGTATGTATCCCCTAAATGTCAATTGATAAATTTTTGGCTTCAATTCCATTTTCGTAAAAAAAAAAAAAAAGAATGGATTGATTCAATGGAGTTTCAGAATATGTCCAAAATTGAACCAATCTGTTCGTTCCGTTTCATCAATGTGAGAAGAATCCGACCAATTTTTCTTAAATCGAAATGGTCGGAACGAATCAGAATTATTATATGAACCATGAAAATGAAAGAAAGAATCTAATTCTTTTTTCTGACTCGAGAAAAAAAAATGAAGCTCTGATAAAATTTTTTTTTTTTTTATGATAAAGAATTTGTCCATTAGTTCATCTCTGATTCCCGATAAACAGAGAGGATCTGTTGAATCTCAGGTATTTTTTTTAACTAATCGGGTCCTAAGACTTACCCAGCATCTGCAATTGCATGGAAGAGACTATTCATCCCAAAGGGGTTTGTGGCTTATTTTGAGCAAACGTAAGCAACTTCTGGTTTATCTATCCAAGAGGGATAAACTTCGTTATGATGATTTAATTGGTCAATTGAGTATTCGTAGACTAAAAACCCGCTAATTTCTAAGTTTTCAATTCCAATCCAATTTTTAGAAATCCCGGATCCAGTCGTTCTTTTATTTCGTTTTCTCATTTAGAAAACGAAATAAAACTTATTATGAAAATGACCTGTCATGATTGGACCATATTCGGGGTGATCTGGGTGGATCAAAATGATCCAAATATCTTTGTCCCATTGACAAAATACAGATCGGTTCCAAATAGAATTGAGATTACAATTCTTGATTCGTTTTATATTCATAATATACCGTTATTAGCCTTCTTTATTGGGCATATATTAGAATATATGGCTATATATGATCTTATCAAATTAAAACTTTTTAGTAACTAATGGAGATCCAATGGCACATTCGGTCAAAATTTATGATACATGTATTGGTTGTACCCAATGCGTACGAGCTTGTCCTACAGATGTATTGGAAATGATACCTTGGGAAGGATGTAAAGCTAAGCAAATTGCTTCTGCTCCAAGAACAGAAGACTGCGTAGGTTGTAAGCGGTGTGAATCCGCTTGTCCAACAGATTTCTTGAGTGTCCGTGTTTATTTATGGCATGAGACAACGCGCAGTATGGGTCTAGCTTACTGATATCATATTTTTTATTTTTTTTTTATCCACTGATAAAACCCATACTTGAGATCTTGGATCAAGTATGGGTTTTTATAGAGAGATGGAAAATATCTTCTATAATGAGCGCCTTGACTCTATCAACAATATTTGTGGGTTTGCCTGTATCTGCGGGTTCCTTTTCATTACCTATACATTCCGTCTATTACCATTTCCAACTTGATAACTAATTGATCCAATTGAAACAATAAATATTATTTGTCACATTTATTTACTTTTAGCAATATCCAGTGGCCAATTAGGGTCATTTGCTCCTCGAGATATTATACCTTTCTTTCCTATGCGGGAACTGGAATCAATTTTCTTTTTATTAAGGAACTGGATCGAATCTATCCTTCCTTTTCCCTCCGGTAATTCGGTCCATTTATGGTTCCAACCATCCATAGCTGTGTAACCCTATTCCTAATAGATTGACCCCCAAATAACGGATCCAAACTATAAAAAATCCTAAAGAAGCCACAATTGCCGGTTCCTCACCCTGCCAACCCTTATTCATTCTAGTATGCAGATAGATTGCGAATATGGTCCAAGTAATTAATGCCCAAGTTTCTTTCGGATCCCAGCTCCAATAAGATCCCCATGCTTCATTGGCCCATATTGCTCCAGAAAGAGTACCTATGGTTGAAAGAGAAAAACCGAGACCAATTGCACGATAACTCCAATGATCTAATTGTTTAATCAATTTACATTTACGATAATTCGTTGATGAAAAATAAACAGTGTATTGCAAATCACTTTTTTGCTTTTCATGTGAATAAAAATTTTCATTGGGAAGAATGGATCGGGAAAAGAAATTGTCCATCGCACCAAAAAGAACCTGTCTATTTACTCCGGACATAATCACTAGAAGAGCTATTGATGCTAGGGATCCACATAAAAGGGTTGCATAGCTGAACAATATCATACTTACATGCATCATTGACCAATGAGATTGTAGCGCGGGTACTAACATTCCGGATCGTTGCATTTCCTCCGGAAGACCTAAAGTAGCAAAACCATGAGTTAACATAGCACTTGGCGCGGTGATTGCACCTAACCACCGATCATCTCGACTCCGTACTTCTAGAACTATATGGAACACGGATGAACTCCAGGAAAGGAACATGAATGATTCATACAAATTACTCAACGGTAAATGTCCTGAATAAAGCCAACGAGTAATTAATAATCCCGTTGTACAAACAAAAGTAACTATCATGCCCTTTCCTCCCGAACTACTTAGTCCTTCAATTCGATAAACTAAGGTTCCCCAATAAATGAGAGTGACAACCAAAATGAGAGAAAAAGAGATGTGAGCCAATATATGTTCTAAAGTTATGAATATCATAATAAACTCGTTTATTCGTTTTATTCCCGAATGAGATCTATGATGGAAAGATAGGATTGATCCATTACAATGGAAATAGATTGAATAGATATTCTTACATAGGAAGAAGTGATGGATGAGATCTTCCTGGAAAAATACCGCCACTCGGATTTGAACCGAGATGCTCTCGCACTGCTTCCTAAGAGCAGCGTGTCTACCAATTTCACCATGGCGGCTTCGTAGGGACCATACTAGCTTATTTACACCAGATCGTCAATGTTATGGAACGTGTCTAGCAGAGGGAGTGATCTGTGAATATAATATAAGTCAAAATAAAATATAAGTTAGGGCATTAACAATAAAATTTGAATCAATTTTATTGTTGGTTGATAGTTATAACGGAGCATGGCGCAGCTTGGTAGCGTGCCATCTTGGGGTGATGGAGGTCGTGGGTTCAGATCCCGCTGCTCCGAAAGAGAATGGGAAATAGTCACATGCGTTATCGGACAAAGAATATCTGTCAATTTTCGCTTACGATGGGAAGAATCGGAGCAGCTAGATTCCAAACAATAAATGGTTATACCATCACTTTCTAATCTTTTTGATTGGATGGTTTGATTATATACATATCTAGAACGAAACTATGTTTCTGATCCATGATCTCCCATATGATTATTATCTTGTTGGACTTTCCAATTTTAGGGGAGACATCCAAATATATTGATAGCTCCCAATAATATTACATACAGGCTAATATTACCATCAGCCTAATATTACCATCATGCATAAGGGGGTTTCATAAATAGGATCAAATTTCACTAGATTAGTCATCTCTTTTTTAGTATCTCTGTCACAATAGTTTGGGCATTACACATTATAAATGATAGAGATACGAAGAAAGATGATTACTTTGAGTTCTCCTAAAGGATTGAGCACTCCTTTCTATCCAACCATAAAGGAGGGAAAGAATGGGACCCAATAGGGAGATGAACCATTGGGAGGAGCAGAAACAGAAGAAGAATGAATCAATATAGCTGAAACTACGAATTAGTCATTATTCGTCATAGAGCAATAACGTGCATCTATTACGAAATGCACGAGCAATTCCATTATGAAATAATATCATCCCCATGCGTGATTCCATGGGTTCTGTGCCGTTATTTATAGAAAATAATAAATTGTTTCGATCCTAGTTTCGGATCGGAATGGATGGATTGGTATGTTGATAAGATTACGCTACATTTACGGTAGCATAATGGTAATGCTGAAGTTCATTCGGGATCCTTACAAAAAAATTAGGAACTCTAATCCCTTTCCAGTAGGAAGGCGGAGCGGAATGGATAGAGGAATGGTTGAGAAATTCCCCATTTCTACAGATTGGCTGAAGGGAAGTACTGTAGTGAAACTAATTAATGACCGTGTCCCTTTCGTACGACCACCATTGGGAGTACCCGAAGAAAATGATTTTGCATCACTGTTCTCCAGGGTCCTGGAGGGTGGTGTCGTATATTCTACGGGTCATCCAAATCAATTGCTGTCAATTTTGATTCGGATGATCCAGAGGAATCATCATTGACTATGCAATAAAAACTTTTTGAATGACCGGTGGAGATAGATTTAGCTAAAGAAAAAGCTTTTATTGCGGCCCAATATGCTTTTCCCTTCCGAACATTTTTACGAATTTTTTTTTTTGATCTAGAAGTACGCTTTTTTGGAACTGCCATAAGAAACAATGGGGTTAATTCATATATTCTGATGTGAAAGACATCTTATGTATTTCATTTATTCATTTCTCTCGTAGATAGATAACTCTGCATATTCTTTATAAAAACATGTTGCAAATTGAATCAATCCATTCTCTCGACAAAAACATTAAAAATATAATGGAATCTACCAATTGAAATTGAAATTTCCATGATATATTATCATATATTTTATATGATATATTCATATAATGATCGATCTTCAAATTGAGATCTTTCTCATTATTTTCCAAATGAGTTTCGCTCGGTCCTTGATTCTCCGAGATCATCTCATCCTTCTTGTTCGTGTTCCTGCCATATCCTGAATTAAAACTAATGGGATCAAAATGCTCTATGAATCGATTGTAAGATCTTTTCAATTGGAAAGACAGGAAAAGATGTGGAAATATCAACCAATTTTTAGTGAAAGGCTTTAAATATTCGTGACCATATGTTATGATTCGAATCAGTAGGAAATACTACTTTCGATAGGATTTACATAGGCTCCAATCTTTTTTCTCCTTTTTTTTTTTCATCCCAATGAATAGAATATATAATATAATATTGATTAAATATAATTGGAAAGCTCATGCCAACCACTCGACTCACTACTAAGATATGATGATCAATATTTAATGAAATGGGCGGAAACCCTTTTGTTCCTTATGACAATTTGGATATCTTCCAATTGAAGATCTAGCTCCATTTTGGTCATTTCTTCTTTACTACCATGAAAAAGAGCTCATGTAAATGACACGAGCTCTCTGGAGTGAAGAGAGCTATAAGATGAAAAACAAAAATTTGTTTGATGGAAGGGCTTACATTAGGTTTAGGGATAATCAGGCTCGAACTGATGACTTCCACCATGTCAAGGTGACACTCTACCGCTGAGTTATATCCCTTCCCTACTCTAATCTGAAAGGAGAACTGACTTATTAATAATAAGTTATCAAGGGGTCGAGAGACTCAAAACAACTCACTATTTTCTCTCGAACAACTTGAAGACAGACCTTCCTTCTTTTCACACTACTCATCGAAAAGAAAAAAAAAAAGGAGAAAAAAGATTGGAGCCTATGTAAATCCTATCGAAAGTAGTATTTCCTACTGATTCGAATCATAACATATGGTCCCGTAAAATCAGTAATATTTTATCTATCTTGATCAAGCAAGTTTGACATGAACATGAAAAATATTTTGTTCAGCATGTTTGATCCGATCTAGCACTAGTGTGTGCGGAAAGGACTCAATATTGTTTGGAAGAACAAGGAGAACAAGATCGAGTAAAGATTATACAGAGATGATACGGATCAAATTGTTCTTCTTGCACTAAGGAGAAGACCCTATGCAACCAACCGTTAACTAATTTATATAAATAAATTGACATCCTACCGGAACATAATTTGTAACTAGCACTGCTATCCTCTCGTCTAGCTAGCAAATATTTACCCCCGTGGATTGAAATACTTCTTGATCTGGATCGATGTAAGAGTACAACTACATTTCCGAAATCCATGTTGTCTCTTCGGAACAGGTTGACCCCTTCGCTCTCTCGTGGTACAATCCTCTTCCCGCTGAGCTCTCACTTTTCCACCGGTCCACAGAAACAAGATATAGGACTGATGCCAGCAGTTCATCATAGGAAAAAGGACTCACCGAGCCAGATCACTGACTAATCAGATCAAAAAGAACTTCCTTTTCCGTATACTCTCCCTGGCCAGCTATTCGTGGGACTTACGCAGTCGATCAGATCATATCTCAGATAGATATGGATATATATCCCCCTCAACGTAGGTCATCGAAATGATCTTGGACAACCCCAACAAAAGCACGAAAGCCAGAATCTTTCATTAAATTGATTCCTGTTCAAACTCGAACAGTGTATAACCACATGGATAAGCTCACATTAACCCGTCAATTTCGAATCCAATTTGTGATTTGTAGGAATGATATATCGAGATATCAAGAAGGAATTAGCATGTAATAATGTCGATTCATACGACAGAGTATTTCTTCAGGCGCTGTACTTATAGGATGGGAATAGAGAAGGAAGAGGCAATCCCGAAGATTTTGCATAATCTTTTTTACCTAAAATAAAAAATAGGATTCATTAGTTTTTTATTAGAATACGAAAATGTGTTTGACTAAATTGGTTCCAGTTACTCTTTGAGACACAATGCATAAAGGAAGGGAATATGAAGATTCTCGAACAACGAAAATAATCCAACTTACTTCGAAAAAAAAAAAAAATTGAACGAGAAGCCGTATGAGGTGCAAATCTCATGTACGGTTTTGTAGAGTGACAGTGAAGAAAACTTATCTGTCAACTTTTCCACTATCACCCCAAAAAAACCAAACTCTGCCTTACGTAAAGTTGCCAGAGTACGATTAACCTCTGGATTTGAAATCACTGCTTATATACCTGGTATTGACCATAATTTACAAGAACATTCTGTAGTATTAGTAAGAGGAGGAAGGGTTAAAGATTTACCCGGTGTGAGATATCACATTGTTCGAGGAACCCTAGATGCTGCCGAAGTAAAAGATCGTCAACAAGGGCGTTCTAGTGCGTTGTATATTCTTACTTATCTAATACTTGTATCATTTCATGATGATGCCATGTGAATTGCTAGGAACATGTTAAGTATATAGCTAACCTAATAACGAACGTTTTGTCAGGGGACTAGAGCAGGCTACCGTGGAAAAAAACGATCTTATTTTTCAGGAGATTTGGAACTATTATATGTCCAAGGTTTAATATCGAAATCATTTTCGAAGTTTTCCCTGATTGTTTCAACAGAAAATTAAAAATACCTTGACCTTTTTAGAACGGGTTCAAGTCAAATAGCAATGATTTGAAACACTTTTTTATACACTATTTTGTAAACCTAAGGACTTGATCGTATAGATATGTAAAATACAGGATTTCCAATCATAGCAAAAGAAAGAAAGGGAACGGATACTCAATCGAGAGTGAGTAAACAGAATTATATGCATAAATAATATATCTCATCTATGCAGATAGAATCATGTGGAAAGCCGTATTCGACGAAAGTCGTATGTACGGTTTGGAGGGAGATCTTTCATACCTTTAGAGATCCACCCTACAATATGGAGTCAAAAAGCCAAAATAAATGATTTTCAGCCTTTATGAAATATATTCTTAAACCTTTTTCACACTCATGTCACGGCGAAGTACTGCAGAAAAAAAAACTGCAAAATCCGATCCTATTTATCATAATCGATTAGTTAACATGGTGGTTAACCGTATTCTGAAAAACGGAAAAAAATCATTGGCTTATCGAATTCTTTATCGAGCCATCAAAAATATTCAACAAAAGACGGAGAAAAATCCACTATCTGTTCTACGCCAAGCAATACGTAGAGTAACTCCCAATGTAACAGTAAAAGCAAGACGTGTGGGTGGATCGACTTATCGAGTTCCCACTGAGATAAGATCAACCCAAGGAAAAGTACTTGCCATTCGTTGGTTATTAGGGGCATCTCGAAAACGTCTGGGTCGAAATATGAAATTCAAATTGAGTCACGAATTAATGGATGCTGCTAGAGGGAATGGCAATGCTATACGCAAAAAGGAAGAGACTCATAGAATGGCAGAAGCCAATAGAGCTTTTGCACATTTTCGTTAACTCATAAACAGGATCGAGATCTACCTATCTATATAGTGGATTTACATATTCTGATAAATTCGAAATTGATTCCCATTCAGATCGGGCAATATTTTTATTGGAACAAAAGAGAAAAAAGAAGAAGGAAAGAACTTAAATAATAGATAGATCTAAGTCCTCTTGGGGAGGCTTCCTTAAGGAAAAAGGAGATAGATTATGGAGGAATATTCGATCCTATTCATGAGGATTATGTAAATCTCCTAAAATTGGAAGTTAGAAACTGTTTCTACTCTTTCGGAGATTGAAATAAATTACTAATTTATGATCTAACATGTACAAAGTGAAAACTTCATTTTCAATTATACCCTGAGATCGTTTGAAATAGTTTCATTTGCTTTTATTCCATTCTGGTTTATGGTCTTTCTTGGCTATATGGTCTCTCCAGGGGAAAGATTGAGCTGAGCTTCAAGAAATAGTAAATGATCTTATAGATACACAAATGTATCACTCTCCAGGAATTTGGATTGCGCTTATATCCATAACTGTAGGAATTGGATCCGAACTTTTTCCAGTCTCTTTTAATCAATGGACCCCTTATGAAGAAGTGCAATTCATTTTACAAATTATTACCTCTCTAATAAAATAGAGTGAATAGATATCCATCTTTCTTTTTTAGAAATGTTTCTATCTCTAAAAACTCTATGGACATGTGGAAAAGAGAAAGAAAAGGACTGTTACCCCTACCTCCACTCGGACCAATACATCACTTTTACCGAAAAAAAAAATTTAATTTTTTTTTTTTTCGGTAAAATCACAATTAGGGTAAAGCAAGGTCAGAAACAACTAATATCTTTGAATGAACAAAGATATTTTAGGGATTGGTAATACTTTCTATTGATTCAATAGATTTGGTCTTATACATACGCGAGGAAGGTAATAAAAAAAGGAATCAATTTATTATTTTCTTCCTTCTTTATCACTTAGGAACCGCGCGAGGTTCGAGTCCCATGCACGGTTCTGAATGAGAGAAAGGAGTGAGGGGTCCTATTTTCGAAAACTCTATCATTCCAGTCGTTGCTTTTCTTTCGTTCCAAAATAGCTGCTCCAGCCGCTAAACGCATAGCAATGGATATATATGCACATATAGAATGGATAGGATCCTTGACATATTGTTATTTTGTACCATATTCAATTTTTTAGGTTTCTATTGAATTGAAAAAGAAAGGATGTTCAGTCGTCTTCTTTATGTATATGAAATCTCCTTCAGATAATGAAAATAAAATTGGATGATATATGATGAACCTATATGACCAATCTATATCAATACTTGAATACGCTATCTATAACATATATTCTATATTCATAGATCAGAATATTTTTTCATATATATATATATGCATGGAATAGAATTCACTTTTGGGATGCCTTGATGGTGAAATGGTAGACACGCGAGACTCAAAATCTCGTGCTTAAGAGCGTGGAGGTTCGAGTCCTCTTCAAGGCATAATATTGCTCATGCTTATTGAATGAGTAATTCAATGGCAAATCTCGTACGAGATTCTCTCAATATATTGGGATATATTCTCTGTTTATACGAGGTATTCCGACGATTACCTACAAGTTAACGCTGTTGGAATAGGACAATGGATCACAGGTAGGATCAGATCTTCTCTACCTAATGAGGAGTCCATTCCGAATCCACCCTCGTATTATAAGGTATATTTCATTAAGGCCACAGATTGAGAAGATCGATACATAGATTGACCATATACCACCTCTCTCAAGATCTTGCAAGATCCACGAATTACGACCGAACCTCAACAACTATATCCATGTCGGATCCTGTGACTCTATCCTTTCCTCTCTTCCGAATAGTGTGGGAAAAAAGAATGCTAGAACCAAAATAGAGGAAATAAGGAGTAAGCATAGTCTAGTAGAGAATATCTCTCTCATTAAGTTCAAGAAAATTGGCTTGTCTTTACTATGCTTACTCTTACATGGTCGAAATCTCGGAGTGAGGAACCTATCTTCAAATTAAAGATCTATCAAGTCTTTTTTTTTTTCCTCCAACATACTTACTATATTTGTACAATACCAAGAAAGGATTCATTATAGGATCTTAAATTGGAGCATATATAGAACAGAACCTCTCATTGATTCCCACGACCCTACTGCCCGGTCAATTTTCTTTTACTTCATTCCAGATTCTCCCAGCTGATATCAAATCTTAATCCTGTTGTATAAATTGAGTGTTCAATTTCATTCGGAAAAATACATTCCTTCTCCAACAATGTCTTTGTAATTTGATCCAATAACACTCTGTTAGATAGGAACAGATTTGATAAATATTGATAACTCTCGAATAGAGTATTATAAAGAAAAGATTCATTAGATAATAAACTATTGGTTCCGAGCCATCTTTTTTGGCGATGAATTAACGATTGGAAGCGGTCAACCCTTTCTCTCGAATTTTCGATCAACCAACATTTATATAAATATGGAGAAGAATATGGCTGTATACGTTCCAAGTGGATACCAATTTCTTGAATGTGTTTGAAATGCTCGATATGTCTATGTCTAAGAGACAATGGTTTCCACGAATTCATGATCAAACCCGGATTGATCCCGTATTTTGAATCATATCTATGAAAAGCACTTTGGAAACTTTGTTTAGGGAAAAAATTAGGTTTTGCTAGTAATCTCCTTGAACCATAAGTAATATAAAGCCTTTTCAGCAGTTCTTCGTCTGCGAAAAATTCTCGGCGTGAAAACACAGGGCGCTGCTCTTGAAATAGGAAGGGATCCCAAAGAAATCGTTTTCCTCGACAGAACGTGGGTTTCTCCGAGGATTTATATTGCCTCGGATATTGTCTAGCAAATTTCGATCTTTCTATCTGCGCTTTTTTCTTCGATCCGAACCGATACGAAGATCCCAATGAATTGGGTGTTTTTGTATGATCGAATCGATTACTGCGAAGAAAACTAAGACGCCAGGTCCTAGGAGTCCAAACTACGCTCTTTATTAATTCTTCATCCATATCCATATCCCTATACATTTTTTTTGTGGCGAGAGTAAACTTCAATTCATATTCTTTCAGAAATCGTATCATATGATTATTTCTCATTTTGGGTTGAGGAACAAATGTGATTTGATCCTTATCGAACTTACTCTGATCCTTATCGGACTTACCCCGACATATTCCTAACCTAGAAAATGGAAACTCCACCAGAATACTTTCTAAAAGACTAGAAGCTAGATCAAGATCATGCTCAGCGAATTTATCGAGAGGAATCCAATTCTCTCTATTTCGTTCCGATATAGACCAAGAATCTCGAGCCGCTGATCCGGCCAAGCAACCTAAAATATGGGGAAGTATGGTCAATTCCTTCATAGTTGTTTCGGCAATCGAAGGTTCTAAATACCATTCGGACAAATAACAAAACCTTTTCTTCCATAATTCCTTTTTGGTAGATAGAGGATTCATGGGAGAATTCCTTCTAAGCGTATTTTGTATAACAGCCTTTCCTACTTTGTAGATAAGTCTTTCGTCATTTTGACCGGATCCAACCTGATTATCCATAGATTGAAGATGACAAATTTGACTATAAATAGCGTATCGAATTGTATTAGTGTCTATAACTGATTTCTTTCGGGTAATACTAGTTATTAAGGCTTCATTGGCCAGTGCTGCTAGATCTCGTGCATCAGAATCTATGGTTATAGATCCAAATTCATCGGGACAGGATACCTCTTTTTCCGAGTATAATCCCTTGCTACATAAAAGAATAGGAAATTCCCTTTGTCGCTGTGGGATAACAAGCATTCGAATATTGATCGAGCTATCTAATCGATTTGGAGCTATTAGAGCTGGATCCACTCTTTGGGGGATATGAGTCGAAGCAATAAAAAGAATATTTCTAATAGAATCTTTCTCACCACCCCTAGAAATATAGTTCAATAATAAACCAAGGAAAGAGTCAGTGAAGCCTAAACCAAATAAATGGGTAATTGTGTCATTGACATTCAGTTCATGAATGTTTGGAATCCATATTATACAAGGAGACATTCTTTTCGCCAATTCGAAGGTAATATGGAAATGGTCTATTGTGTCTCTCCAAAAAGTATTAAACTCAGTAGGAATACGTCCAGGATCAGGGTAATATAAAAACTTACCATACAAGAGCTTCTTCAGAGATATTCTTATTAAAGGAACATATGAGTCTGCTGCTAGACTTTTGATCAAATAGGATCGGCCAGTTCCCATAGGACCTATAAGTAAAATCCCTTTGGAAAATAATGATCCTGAGTGGAATGAGAAAGGCATTTTGGGGTTGGGTTGACACAATATTTGTGAAGAGGTAATCTTCTGATAAAAAGCAAGGAATATCCGGTTTTCTGCTAAACAAAACGGATTTAACTCGTAATTCATTAGACCTTTTTGATAAGTGTGGGCCAAATATCGTAAGTGAATAAGCCCCGGCTGTCCAGTGATTTGATCTCCAAATTCCTTCTTGAGGAAAATATGACTTACAGTCATATTTGATTCAAATTGAGAAAGGTTTTTTTCCGTCATTAGAAACTGAACTAGTATTTCCATCTCTTTTTCGGAGATATCCATGCTAGAGCACAATCCGTTCAACTCTCTTATTATAGTTATAAGCAAATTGAGCTTTCTATTCTTCCTCTTCCTCTTCGTAGAAGGAAGACTTTCTATGTCTATATAATAGAGAAGGTAATTATACACGGGAGGATTTATCAGTTTTTGCAACTCTATCACGTATGATGGATCCTCTAAATACTGGATGAGTTCAAAGTCTATCTTTAAATTGATAAAGGCGGAATAAATCACTTTAAAATATCGAAGAATAGAATACGTAAGAACGAAAAAAGGGATAAGAATCCCATATTCATACCTCCGAGCATTTAGTAATCTCAGATGTGTCCATTCTCGATCACTAGTTTCCTCTATGAAACAATCCTCGCAGGAAGAGAAAAAATTATTCATAAGAGTCGTTCTGAATCTAAAATTCAAAAGATTGGTTAGATTCGTTCTCAATTTCCATTTGATAGGTTCCCATAATGGATGAGAAAGTTCCCACAATATATTCCATTTAAGCATAATATTATGCTTAATATCTTGCAAAATAGAAACAAATGGATTACTGCCATGTAGTAATATCTCTGTAAGAGTATATAAAAGCATATTTTCAAGATATTTACACCATGCAGAGGTAAAAAACCATGGCATATATGTTTTGAACAAATCCCATTTTGACAAAATACTATCTATTTGAGAGATCCTATACATCTCCTGTTTTTTAGCAGGTTCATTAAAATGCGGTGATGGTTTAATCTTCTGTTCCTCTTTAGATGAATTTGAAAGGGTACTCCTCCCATCTATGCCCTCGTTTCCAATTATGTTTTTGAAACTTTTGGTTACAAACCAATCTTGAATACGATGAAACATTTCCTGGTTCTTATTGGAAAAGATTTCGGATAGTAAATCATCTTGATAAGATCGAGTTTGAATAAGACCCACGTTTGAACTGAAACCCCTTTTAAGGCATTTATCCAAGTTGTTTTCTTCTGAATCGGATCTATTGAAAAAAGGTTGGCAAAAAGTTTTTTCCAAATTGACTATTTGTTCTTTTGTTAAAGGCGTTGTAGAAATCTCTTCGATCGAGGAAATATATCTCTTGTCACGAACGAATGGATTCAATTGAGTTAGTAAATTGAAGGATCTGTACAAATCATAGATTAATACAAACGGTTGTTCACCACTTCGTTTTCGTTGTAAATATTTAGGTAAGAATATGTTAGATACTTGTGACTTGATCAAAGAAATAGTCTCTTTTTCCGAGTGAACGGGTCCTATTTCACCAATGAGCGAGGAAGATATGTTGTTGTGGATGAGCAAAAGATTGAATAATTGTCCATATGTAAGATTCTTCCTTTTTATATAAATCCTTTTCATATCAGAAGGTAATCTCTTCCTATAATTTGGCCGAGGATGATGCAAATAATCAAAAAATTGGAGCGTATTTGCTCCGTGAAAAGAAGCTCTCAATGAGCTCTGATCAGATAGTTTCGCAGGATTCAACCAATTTTCTCGATCGTTGGATATCGTCGAAAAATCAGTGTTATCAAACGATTCCATGCGATTCTTTTCATTATAAAAGAAGTCAATAATCGATGGATTAATCGGTATATCATTCGGAACAAATGGTGCAATTGTTCCTTCATCAATCAATAATTTCGATCTTTGTGAAAGATTATGGTCATCCAAAAGAAAAAGAAAGGGTTTTAATTTTTTTAAATGAACGATTAGAGTACCCATTAGATCCAACAAGTCATTTATATCTAAGTTATTTTTCTTTAATAGTTGAGGATCAATACTTTTGAGCTTATTCAAGTGAGAATCCAAAATAGAAATGACAATATCGAACTTAGAATTTAAGTTCGATATGATATCGAAGTTCGAGTTTAATATCTTTACAGTATGTTGAAAAAACTGAAAATAATCTTTCCAACCAATTTTGTTTCGATTAGTATTAGTACATGATTCAATTAGATCGAACACTCTTTGAAAATAGTTTTTTTTATAAAAAAAATGTTTCAAATATTTCATAAAGTATTCGGTCTGATGGGACCATTTGTACACATTCAAATTCCGATTTATATTTTTATCCGTTCGAATAATAGAACGGTTCAACCATTCTCTCTGAATTTTTTTCCAACTTGATGAATGCCGGTCAATTGTATCTTTCGTTACATTATTCAAATTTTCATTTTCTATCCAATTTGTTCGAATTTGATTCTTTAAATTGTGACTGAACCTATTTATAAAATAGAATCTATTGAATAAATTTTCCGAATACCTGGCAATTTTATACCGAATTGATTCATACCAACTCAAAGCTTCAGTTCTATAATTGTTAAAGGGAGTTCCTATCTCTAAGCGATTTTTGGAATCGATTTGGCTCAATTGTTTGTCGATTATTTGATCTAAATAATCATCCGCTTTATCAATAATATTGAGTAGGACCCATAAAGATTGATTCTTCAATTTTTCTCTGTGGTTGAAGATCCGATCCGATCTCAACGATCCATTCTTGTTGAGTTCATATAATGGATTCATGTAATAATAAATATTACAAGAAATTTGATCATGAACCTGACTAGGCTTAGTTATTGATAGAGTGAATTGATCTGTCATTTCCAGAACAATTTTTTTTGTTTTCGATCGAAAATTGTTGTGCAATATGTTAAGAATATTCCATCCGGGATCTGATGGAATAGCATAATTTGAGGAAGAATTTTCAATTTCAAAATATGTTTTGATCTTCCATAGATCAACTATCCTATTCATTAATGAATAGGATTTTGAATCCCTTAAATATTGGGAAAAAACATTTTGTTGTCTTTTCAATAACCTTTTGGATAAGTTGAAATCCTCAATGGGCTTTTTAGTAGCACTAGGACCACCCATACACGGTTCATCCATTGGCCATATGTAAAAAAAAGAATAACGAATTGATTTTGTAAAATTTTCAATGAATCTTTTCCTTTCCAAAGGAAAGGAATTCTCTTCTGTATATCTTTGATCTTCTGTAAATAATTCTTTCGCCCAAGAAATTGGATAATATTCTGATAAACACTTTGAGGACAAATCCGATTCTATTTCTATTTTTGTTTGTTCTCTTTCAATAAATGAATCTTCACAAAGATCTTTTTCAGGTTCCCAATACTCATTTTCGGTTGAATTAAGAGTCGAGTCGATCTTCAAATTTAGATCTTTCTCATTATTTTCCAAATGAGTTTCGCTCGGTCCTTGATTCTCCGAGATCATCTCATCCTTCTTGTTCGTGTTCCTGCCATATCCTGAATTAAAACTAATGGGATCAAAATGCTCTATGAATCGATTGTAAGATCTTTTCAATTGGAAAGACAGGAAAAGATGTGGAAATATCAACCAATTTTTAGTGAAAGGCTTTAAATATTCTTCCGGTGTTTCATTTTCAAGTTCCATAAAGTTATGTATAGGAAAGAGTTTCATCGAATAGAAATTTTTTTTCTCAATCATACTACTTTTATGATTGAAGTGATATATGAGGATCGATAATGTAAGTACTACTATACCTTTGACCAAAAAATATGGATTGCTTCTACGTAGATCGCGTAAAAGCAACGTACTGAGAATTCTAGGGTCAAAGAGCTTTATAAGGCGCTCCCGGTGTGAAAGGATTTGAATTAAAAATCTCATCAAATTGGATTTGGTCCATGGATTGCATAGAAATTGATAACTTTGTATCTCTTCCAATTTGATTATCCAGGATCTTCTTTTTTTCATTTCTTTGTTACCCCCTCTCTCTCCTTTTTTTTTTCATCCCAATGAATAGAATATATAATATAATATTGATTAAATATAATTGGAAAGCTCGTGTCAACCAACCAATACCCTTATACCACTGGATATAATTTATTTCAATGAAATATGAAAATGACAACGAATCGGATCCAGCCCGATTTTTTTTATCTTCTTTTATGGGCGAACGACGGGAATTGAACCCGCGCGTGGTGGATTCACAATCCACTGCCTTGGTCCACTTGGCTACGTCCGCCCCGGAAAAACAAGCCAATTTATCTATCTACAGTCATTTCTCCCAAGAAGAAAAAACGAGCTAACGTTTGTTCGTATGTGGGTCGGTGACTCTCTGATAGGGGATCAAAGCAAGATCGATGACTAACTCCCAACTCTCGAACAAGTTGTTCGGCTTATTATCAAAATGAAATGTTATTTGAATGTCTATTGATAATATTTGACATGAATCAAGTATGAGAGAAAGAATGTAAATGGGTCCCGATCCCGAACTAACCCATTTTAGATCTGAGTCTATACTCATATTATAGAATGAGTATGTTGATGATCTTTATCCAGCATCCATGGCTGAATGGTTAAAGCGCCCAACTCATAATTGGCGAACTCGCGGGTTCAATTCCTGCTGGATGCAGGGGAACTGCACATATCCATTATTGATGGAATGGGGGAAGAAGTATGAAGAATAACACACAAAAAATTGATTCTACGAACGAGTACCAATGAATGAAAACCTGTTGGAGAAAATCAGATCAGATTTGTC